GTTAATGTAGCTTAAACATAGTAAAGCAAGGCACTGAAAATGCCTAGATGAGCCGCAAGCTCCATAAACACAAAGGTTTGGTCCTGGCCTTCCTATTAGTTCTTAGTAAACTTACACATGCGAGTCTCCGCATTCCAGTGAAAATGCCCTCCAAATCACCTTGTGATTATAAAGGAGCGGGTATCAAGCGCACTATAATAAGTAGCTCACAACACCTTGCTCAGCCACACCCCCACGGGACACAGCAGTGACAAAAATTAAGCTATGAACGAAAGTTCGACTAAGTTATACTAACAAAGGGTTGGTAAATTTCGTGCCAGCTACCGCGGTCACACGATTGACCCAAACTAATAAGCTCACGGCGTAAAACGTGTTAAAGAAATACCCAACACTAAAGTTAAAATCTGACCAGGTCGTAAAAAACTACTGCCAGTACAAAATATACCACGAAAGTGACTTTATCAGTTCTGACTACACGATAGCTAAGACCCAAACTGGGATTAGATACCCCACTATGCTTAGCCCTAAACATAGATAATTTTAATGTAACAAAATTGCATGCCAGAGAACTACTAGCAACAGCTTAAAACTCAAAGGACTTGGCGGTGCTTTATATCCCTCTAGAGGAGCCTGTTCTGTAATCGATAAACCCCGATAAACCTCACCACTTCTAGCTAAATCAGTCTATATACCGCCATCTTCAGCAAACCCTTAAAAGGAGTAAAAGTAAGCACAATCATCAGACATAAAAAAGTTAGGTCAAGGTGTAGCCTATGGAGTGGGAAGAAATGGGCTACATTTTCTAAGCAAGAACATACCCATGTACGAAAGTCCTTATGAAAATCAAAGACTAAAGGAGGATTTAGTAGTAAATTAAGAATAGAGAGCTTAATTGAATTGGGCCATGAAGCACGCACACACCGCCCGTCACCCTCCTCAAGCAATACAACCCGAACACATCATATAACTAACTAAATAAAGCAAGAGGAGACAAGTCGTAACAAGGTAAGCATACTGGAAAGTGTGCTTGGATAAACCAGAGTGTAGCTTAATCAAAGCATCTGGCCTACACCCAGAAGACTCCATACACATATGGCCACTCTGAACTAAAGCTAGCCCAAACACCCATAAACTAAACTACCACACTGAACAGACCGATTAAAACATTCAATCACATTATAAAAGTATAGGAGATAGAAATTTCACTTGGAGCTATAGAGAGAGTACCGCAAGGGAAAGATGAAAGAAAAAAATTCAAAGTAATAAATAGCAAAGATTACCCCTTCTACCTTTTGCATAATGAGCCAGCCAGACATAGTTTAACAAAGAGAACTTAAGCTAAACACCCCGAAACCAGACGAGCTACCCACGAACAATCCACCCGGGATAAACTCATCTATGTGGCAAAATAGTGAGAAGATTCGTAGGTAGAGGTGAAAGGCCTAACGAGCCTGGTGATAGCTGGTTGCCCAGAACAGAATTTTAGTTCAACTTTAAATTTACCTGAAAGCCTCAAATAAGCTCAACGTAAATTTAAATCATAGTCTAAAAAGGTACAGCTTTTTAGATAAGGATACAACCTTACTTAGAGAGTAAAAACGACACACGACCATAGTAGGCTTAAGAGCAGCCACCAATTAAGAAAGCGTTCAAGCTCAACAACAAAACAATCTTAATACCAAAAATTCCAAATTAACTCCTAATACACTACTGGGCTAATCTATTCACAATAGAAGCAATAATGCTGATATGAGTAACAAGAAATATTTCTCCTTGCACAAGCCTATAACAGAAACGAATACATCACTGATAGTTAACAGCAAGATAAGCACAACCTAACAATAGAACATTTATCAAATCAACTGTTAGTCCAACACAGGAATGCAATCAAGGAAAGGTTAAAAGGAGTAAAAGGAACTCGGCAAACACAAACCCCGCCTGTTTACCAAAAACATCACCTCTAGCATTAATAGTATTAGAGGCACTGCCTGCCCAGTGACACTAGTTAAACGGCCGCGGTATCCTGACCGTGCAAAGGTAGCATAATCATTTGTTCTCTAAATAGGGACTTGTATGAATGGCCACACGAGGGTTTAGCTGTCTCTTACTCCCAACCAGTGAAATTGACCTTCCCGTGAAAAGGCGGGAATAAAAAAATAAGACGAGAAGACCCTATGGAGCTTTAATTAACTAGCTCACTATAAATCGCCCTACACACCAACAGGTAATAACACGATTACATTATATGAACTAGCAATTTAGGTTGGGGTGACCTCGGAGAACAAAAAAACCTCCGAGTGATACAAGCTTAGATCCACAGATCAAAGCCTTACTATCATTTATTGATCCAAAAACCTTTGATCAACGGAACAAGTTACCCTAGGGATAACAGCGCAATCCTATTCAAGAGTCCATATCAACAATAGGGTTTACGACCTCGATGTTGGATCAGGACATCCCAATGGTGCAGCAGCTATTAAAGGTTCGTTTGTTCAACGATTAAAGTCCTACGTGATCTGAGTTCAGACCGGAGTAATCCAGGTCGGTTTCTATCTATTAAAAAATTTCTCCCAGTACGAAAGGACAAGAGAAATAAGGCCCACTCTATCAAAGCGCCTTAAGACCAACAGATGACATAATCTTAACCTGATCAGTCTACTTTCACTAAAATAACCCTAGAAACAGAGTTTGTTAGGATGGCAGAGCTCGGCGATTGCGTAAAACTTAAACCTTTACACCCAGAGGTTCAAATCCTCTTCCTAACATTATGTTCATAATTAATATCATCTCACTAATCATCCCTATCCTTATTGCCGTAGCTTTCCTGACCCTAGTAGAACGAAAAGTCCTAGGCTATATGCAACTCCGAAAAGGTCCGAACATCGTAGGACCCTACGGATTACTTCAACCCATCGCAGACGCCATAAAACTGTTCATCAAAGAACCACTGCAACCATTAACATCATCCACAACTATATTTATCACAGCCCCAATTCTAGCCCTAGCACTGGCCCTAACCATATGAATCCCCCTACCCATACCCTACCCTTTAATCAACATAAACCTAGGAGTCCTATTCATACTGGCAATATCAAGTCTAGCTGTCTACTCCATCCTCTGATCTGGATGAGCCTCAAATTCAAAATACGCTCTAATCGGAGCTCTACGAGCCGTAGCCCAAACAATTTCATATGAAGTCACACTGGCAATTATTCTCCTATCAATCCTACTCATGAACGGATCATTTACCCTATCGACCCTAACCATTACACAAGAACGCATATGAATAATCTTCCCCGCGTGGCCCTTAGCCATAATATGATTTATCTCCACACTAGCAGAAACAAACCGAGCCCCATTTGACTTGACAGAAGGAGAATCCGAACTAGTATCAGGATTTAATGTAGAATATGCAGCAGGGCCATTCGCCCTATTCTTCCTAGCAGAATATGCTAACATCATTATAATAAATATCCTGACAACCATCCTATTCTTCGGCGCATTCCACAGTCCATGCATACCAGAAATATATACTGTCAACTTCACCATTAAAACAGCATTTCTGACATCATCCTTCCTATGGATCCGAGCATCATACCCACGCTTCCGATACGACCAACTAATACATCTACTATGAAAAAATTTCCTACCATTAACACTAGCCATATGTATGTGGTACGTAGCCCTGCCTATCATAACGGCAAGCATCCCTCCCCAAACATAAGAAATATGTCTGACAAAAGAGTTACTTTGATAGAGTAAACAATAGAGGTGCAAGCCCTCTTATTTCTAAGATTATGGGAATTGAACCCAACCTTAAGAACTCAAAAATCTTCGTGCTACCTATTACACCAAATCCTACAGTAAGGTCAGCTAAATAAGCTATCGGGCCCATACCCCGAAAATGTTGGTTCATTCCCTTCCCGTACTAATAAAACCCCAAATCCTCATCATCATCATATTTACAGTAATCTCAAGCACTATAATAGTACTAATGAGCTCCCACTGACTAACCATCTGAATTGGATTCGAAATAAACATACTAGCAATAGTCCCTATCCTAATAAAAAAACTCAACCCACGAACCATCGAAGCATCAACAAAATACTTTCTAACCCAAACCACCGCGTCCATAATTATAATGCTAGGAATCATCATTAACCTACTCCTTACCGGCCAATGAACAATACTAAACATTAACAACCAAATCACATCAGACATAATAACTATCGCCTTATCCATAAAACTCGGACTATCCCCTTTCCACTTCTGAGTGCCCGAAGTAACACAAGGAGTATCACTAACGTCAGGGGCAATTCTGCTAACATGACAAAAAATCGCACCATTATCAGTCTTATACCAGATTTCGCCATCCATTAACCCAGACCTATTAACAACAATAGCAATAATGTCAATCCTAATCGGAGGATGAGGAGGTCTTAACCAAACACAACTACGAAAAATCCTAGCATACTCATCCATCTCCCATATAGGCTGAATAACTTCCGTAACAGTATACAATCCAACCCTAATAATACTCAACCTAGCGATCTATATTTTTATAACACTCGCAACATTCATACTATTTACATACAGCACATCCACAACTACATTATCATTATCCCACACATGAAACAAATACCCACTAATCACATCACTCATCCTAGTACTTATAATATCACTAGGAGGCCTACCTCCACTCTCAGGATTCATTCCTAAATGAATAATTATTCAAGAACTAACAAAAAACGACATAATCATTATGCCAACACTCATATCAATAGCAACACTACTAAACCTATATTTCTACATGCGATTAACATATTCCACCGCACTGACCATATTCCCCTCGACAAACAATATTAAGATAAAGTGACAATTCGAAAACTCAAAAAAACCAGCCCTATTATCTCCACTAATCGTAACATCCACCATACTGCTCCCCCTAACCCCCATAACATCAATCCTATACTAGGAGTTTAGGTTAAAACAGACCAAGAGCCTTCAAAGCCCTAAGTAAGTGAACCCACTTAACTCCTGAACTACACCATAAGGACTGCGAGAATACACCTCACATCAATTGAACGCAAATCAACTACTTTAATTAAGCTAAGCCCTCACTAGACTGGTGGGCTATAATCCCACGAAACTTTAGTTAACAGCTAAACACCCTAATCAACTGGCTTCAATCTACTTCTCCCGCCGCGAAAAAAAAAAGGCGGGAGAAGCCCCGGCAGAACTCAGTCTGCTTCTTTGAATTTGCAATTCAATATGATCACACCACGGAGCTTGGTAAAAAGAGGACTTAACCTCCATTCTTAGATTTACAGTCTATTGCTTTTATCAGCCACTTTACCCATGTTCGTAGACCGATGATTGTTTTCCACAAATCATAAGGACATTGGCACCCTCTATCTTCTATTCGGGGCCTGAGCTGGGATGGCAGGAACTGCCCTTAGTCTATTAATTCGCGCCGAGCTGGGCCAACCGGGCACTTTACTAGGTGATGATCAGGTCTATAATGTAGTAGTAACCGCTCATGCATTCGTAATGATCTTCTTCATAGTGATACCAATTATGATTGGGGGTTTCGGAAATTGATTAGTACCCCTTATAATTGGTGCGCCTGACATAGCATTCCCACGAATAAACAATATAAGTTTCTGACTCCTACCTCCATCATTCCTCCTGCTGCTAGCCTCTTCAATAGTAGAGGCGGGGGCAGGAACAGGATGGACCGTGTATCCCCCTCTAGCAGGTAATTTAGCACATGCTGGGGCGTCCGTCGACCTAACAATCTTCTCCCTGCATTTAGCAGGGGTTTCGTCCATCTTAGGTGCTATCAACTTTATTACTACTATTATCAATATAAAACCTCCGGCTATGACACAATACCAGACTCCTCTATTCGTGTGATCAGTACTAATTACGGCAGTGCTTCTACTGCTATCCCTACCAGTATTAGCAGCTGGTATTACAATACTACTCACAGATCGAAATCTAAACACTACCTTCTTCGATCCGGCCGGAGGAGGGGATCCAATCTTATATCAACACCTATTCTGATTTTTCGGACATCCCGAAGTATATATTTTAATCCTGCCAGGTTTCGGAATAATCTCACACATTGTCACATACTACTCAGGGAAGAAAGAGCCTTTCGGTTATATAGGCATGGTTTGGGCGATGATATCAATTGGGTTCTTAGGCTTCATCGTATGAGCACATCATATATTTACAGTAGGGATGGATGTTGATACACGAGCATACTTTACCTCAGCTACTATAATTATTGCCATCCCTACGGGAGTAAAGGTATTTAGCTGGCTAGCTACCCTACACGGAGGCAACATTAAATGATCACCGGCCATGCTATGGGCCTTAGGGTTCATTTTTTTATTCACGGTAGGCGGCCTAACAGGAATTGTACTGTCAAACTCATCACTAGATATTATTCTTCACGATACGTACTACGTAGTGGCACACTTTCACTATGTACTGTCAATGGGGGCAGTATTCGCTATCATAGGGGGGTTCGCCCACTGGTTCCCGTTATTTTCGGGTTACACACTTAACGACGTTTGAGCTAAAGTTCACTTCACAATCATATTTGTTGGAGTTAACATGACATTCTTCCCACAACATTTCCTAGGCTTATCCGGCATGCCTCGACGATACTCGGACTATCCAGATGCATATACAACATGAAACACAGTATCTTCTATAGGCTCATTCATCTCCCTAGCAGCTGTTATACTAATAACTTTCATAATTTGAGAGGCTTTCGCCTCAAAACGAGAAGTGATAATAGTGGAACTAACCTCAACAAACGTTGAGTGGCTACACGGGTGTCCTCCTTCATATCATACATTTGAAGAACCTGCCTATGTGCTAATAAAGTAAGAAAGGAAGGAATCGAACCCCCTGAGATTGGTTTCAAGCCAATTCCATATCCACTATGTCTTTCTCGATAGGAGGTATTAGTAAAAATTACATGATCCTGTCAAAATCAAATTATAGGTGAAAGCCCTGTATATCTCCATGGCTTACCCATTCCAGACTGGCCTTCAAGACGCAACCTCTCCTATTATGGAGGAACTCCTGCATTTTCATGATCACACACTAATGATTGTCTTCCTAATCAGCACTCTAATTCTATACATCATCTCATCTATACTCACAACCAAATTGATACACACCAATACAACAGACGCGCAAGAAGTAGAAACGGTATGAACTGTCTTACCAGCTATTATTCTAATCTTAATTGCCCTGCCTTCATTGCGAATCCTATATATAATAGACGAAATCAACAACCCATCCTTAACTGTAAAAACTATAGGTCATCAATGATACTGAAGCTACGAGTACACAGATTACGAAGACCTGAACTTTGACTCCTACATGATTCCAACTCAAGAACTGAAGCCCGGAGACCTGCGACTACTAGAAGTAGACAATCGAGTAGTTCTCCCAATAGAAATAACAATTCGCATGTTAATCTCATCCGAAGATGTACTACACTCATGAGCAGTACCATCTCTTGGATTAAAAACTGATGCCATCCCAGGACGCTTAAATCAAACAACCCTGACAGCCGTTCGGCCAGGACTATATTATGGCCAATGCTCAGAAATCTGCGGCTCTAATCACAGCTTCATGCCCATTGTTCTCGAACTGGTACCATACTCCCACTTCGAGGAATGATCAATTACACTTCTATAAATCCATTAAGAAGCTACATAGCGTTAACCTTTTAAGTTAAAGATTGAGAGTGACTAATCTCTCCTTAATGAAATGCCACAACTAGACACCTCAACATGGTTTATTACAATCATATCAATAATTCTCACCTTGTTCTTAATCTTCCAATTAAAACTATCAAAGCACAACTTTTCAAATAGCCCAGAGCCTAAAACTATACCACTATCAAAAACCATAATTCCCTGAGAAAAAAAATGAACGAAAATCTATTCGCCTCCTTCACTACCCCTACGCTAATAGGTCTTCCTCTAGTTATACTAATCATCATAGCCCCAAGTATATTATTTCCATCACCCAACCGACTAATCAACAACCAACTAGTCTCGATACAACAATGACTTGTGCAATTAGTATTAAAACAAATATTATCCACCCACAATAACAAGGGACAAACCTGAGCACTAATATTAACGTCACTTATCCTATTTATTGGTTCTACTAACCTACTGGGGTTGCTTCCCTACTCATTTACCCCAACTACCCAACTGTCCATGAACCTAGGAATAGCAATCCCACTATGGGCAGGGACAGTGGTAATCGGATTTCGATATAAGACTAAATCATCTCTAGCCCACTTCCTACCTCAAGGAACACCTGCCCCTCTCATTCCCATGCTCGTAATTATTGAAACCATCAGCTTATTCATCCAACCCGTAGCCCTAGCCGTGCGACTAACAGCCAACATTACCGCAGGTCACCTATTAATCCACTTAATCGGAGGAGCCACATTGACCTTAGCAAATATTAGCACACCTGTAGCCATAACTACCTTTATTACCCTAATTCTACTTACCATTTTAGAATTCGCCGTAGCACTAATCCAAGCCTACGTATTTACCCTTCTAGTAAGCTTATACCTACATGACAGTACCTAATGGCCCACCAAACACACGCATATCACATAGTCAACCCCAGCCCATGACCGCTGACTGGAGCACTCTCCGCCCTTCTCATAACGTCAGGTCTGACTATATGGTTTCACTTCAACTCGACAACACTACTAATGTTAGGCCTTACGACTAATATGCTGACTATATACCAATGATGACGTGACGTAATCCGAGAAAGTACATTCCAAGGCCACCACACCCCCATTGTTCAAAAAGGCTTACGATATGGCATAGCCCTGTTCATCGTATCAGAAGTCTTCTTCTTCGCAGGGTTTTTCTGAGCCTTCTACCATTCAAGCCTAGCACCCACCCACGAACTGGGTGGGTGCTGACCGCCAATAGGCATCATCCCCCTAAACCCACTTGAAGTCCCCCTACTTAATACCTCCGTACTACTAGCCTCCGGAGTCTCAATCACCTGGGCACACCACAGCCTCATGGAAGAGAACCGTAAACATATGCTTCAAGCGCTATTTGCTACAATCTCCCTAGGGGTATATTTCACATTATTACAAGCCTCAGAGTATTACGAAACACCCTTCACTATCTCTGATGGAGTCTACGGATCCACTTTCTTCATAGCCACGGGATTTCACGGACTACACGTGATTATTGGATCAACTTTTCTCATTGTGTGCCTCCTACGGCAATTAAGCTATCACTTCACATCTGACCACCACTTTGGGTTCGAAGCCGCTGCTTGATATTGACACTTTGTAGATGTCGTATGGCTATTCCTATACGTCTCTATTTACTGATGAGGATCTTATCTTTCTAGTATTAACTAGTACGGCTGACTTCCAATCAACCAGTTCTGGTAAAATCCAGAGAAAGATAATTAACATAATCCTAGCCCTACTTATCAACACACTTCTGGCTTCTCTACTAGCACTAATCGCATTCTTTATACCCCAATTAAACATTTACGCAGAAAAAGCAAGCCCCTACGAATGTGGCTTTGATCCCATAAAATCAGCACGCCTTCCCTTCTCCATAAAATTTTTCTTAGTGGCCATCACATTCCTGTTATTTGACCTAGAAATCGCACTACTACTACCACTCCCGTGAGCATGCCAAACAACCAACTTAAAAACAATACTCATTATAGCGCTAATACTAATCTCCCTACTAGCTATCAGCCTGGCCTACGAATGATCCGAAAAAGGCCTAGAATGGACCAAATATGATAATTAGTTTAACCAAAACAAATGATTTCGACTCATTAAATTGTAGTTAACACTGCAATTATCAAATGTCCATAGTATATATTAATATCTCTCTAGCTTTCGCCCTATCCTTCATGGGCCTCCTCATATATCGATCCCACCTCCTATCTTCCCTACTATGCTTAGAAGGCATGATACTATCCCTCTTCGTCATAATAACAATTACTATTTTAAATGACCACTTTACACTATCAAGTATAGCCCCAATCATCCTCTTAGTCTTCGCAGCCTGCGAGGCCGCACTGGGACTATCTCTCCTAGCCATGATCTCCAACACATATGGAACAGATTACGTACAGAATTTGAATCTCTTACAATGCTAAAAATTATTATCCCAACCATTATACTAATCCCCCTCACATGACTATCTAAACCTAACATAATATGAATCAACACAACAATATACAGCATACTAATCAGCCTCATCAGCTTGACTTATCTAAACCAATTCACTGACAATACCCTAAACCTGTCACCACTATTCTTCACGGACTCACTATCTGCGCCTCTACTAGTCCTCACAACGTGACTCCTGCCCCTAATACTTATAGCTAGCCAGTTCCACCTGATAAAGGAGACCCCTACCCGAAAAAAGTTATATATCACAATATTGATTACATTACAACTCCTTCTAATCATGACATTCACTGCTACAGAATTAATTATATTTTACATCCTATTTGAAGCCACTCTCCTACCAACCCTGATCATTATTACCCGATGAGGTAACCAAACAGAGCGATTAAACGCAGGCCTGTACTTCCTATTCTACACTCTAGCGGGATCTCTGCCTCTCTTAATCGCATTACTATGGGCTCAAAACAATCTAGGCACCCTAAACTTCTTAATAGCCCAATACTGAATCAAACCCATATCAACTTCTTGATCCAACATCTTCTTGTGACTAGCATGCATAATAGCTTTCATAGTAAAAATACCACTATACGGCCTCCATTTATGACTTCCCAAAGCACATGTGGAGGCCCCAATTGCCGGGTCCATAGTCCTGGCCGCTGTGCTCCTAAAACTAGGAGGATACGGCATAATGCGAGTTACAATTATGCTTAACCCAACGACAGGCTTTATGGCCTACCCGTTCATGATACTATCCCTATGAGGAATAATTATAACGAGCTCTATGTGCCTGCGTCAAACAGACCTAAAATCTCTAATCGCATACTCCTCTGTAAGCCACATGGCCCTAGTGATCGCAGCAGTGTTAATTCAAACCCCATGAAGCTACGCAGGAGCAACAGCCCTAATAATCGCCCATGGCCTAACATCCTCAATACTATTCTGCCTCGCCAACTCCAACTACGAACGCATCCATAGCCGGACTATAATTATTGCACGAGGACTGCAAACACTCCTTCCACTAATGGCTGCCTGATGACTACTAGCCAGCCTAACTAACCTAGCCCTACCACCCACAATTAACCTAATCGGAGAGCTATTCGTAGTAATAGCCTCATTTTCATGATCCAATTTTACTATTATCCTAATAGGAACAAATATTATTATTACTGCCCTATACACACTGTATATACTGATCACCACACAACATGGAAAACCAACCTACCACATTAAAAATATTAAACCATCTTTTACACGAGAAAACACCCTAATGGCCCTCCACATGCTACCCCTCTTATTACTGTCACTTAACCCCAAAATTATTTTAGGGCCCATTTACTGTGAATATAGTTTAACAAAAACATTAGATTGTGGATCTAACAATAAAAGCTCAAATCTTTTTATTTACCGAAAAAGTATGCAAGAACTGCTAACTCATGCCCCCATGGATAAGAACATGGCTTTTTCAACTTTTAAAGGATAGTAGTAATCCGTTGGTCTTAGGAGCCAAAAAATTGGTGCAACTCCAAATAAAAGTAATTAACTTATTCGCTTCCTCAACTATCACAACCCTACTCTTATTAACAATACCAATTATAGCAACAAATACCAAAATCTACAAGAGCAAGTCATTCCCACAGTATGTCAAAACCTCCGTATCTTATGCCTTCATAACCAGCCTAATCCCCATAACAATATTCCTACACTCAGGAAAAGAAATAATTATCTCAAACTGACACTGAATTACCATCCAAACCCTGAAACTATCGCTAAGCTTCAAACTAGACTATTTCTCAACAATTTTTGTACCCACAGCCCTATTAATTACGTGGTCTATCATGGAATTCTCAATATGATACATACACTCCGATCCATGCATCAACCAATTCTTCAAATACCTACTCATATTCCTCATTACCATGATAATCCTAGTTACCGCTAACAATATATTTCAATTATTCGTTGGTTGAGAGGGAGTGGGCATCATATCATTCTTACTAATCGGATGATGGCACGGACGAACAGACGCAAACACAGCTGCACTACAAGCAATTCTTTACAACCGTGTTGGAGATGTAGGATTTATTCTGGCTATAGCCTGATTCCTAATAAACTTAAACACGTGGGACCTCCAACAAATCCTTATAACCAACCACAACAATCTAAACATACCTACTATAGGCCTCCTACTGGCCGCTATAGGAAAATCCGCACAATTCAGCCTACACCCTTGACTTCCATCAGCTATAGAAGGCCCAACCCCTGTCTCAGCCCTACTCCACTCAAGCACAATAGTAGTAGCCGGAGTATTCCTCCTAGTCCGCTTCCACCCACTAACAGAACACAACAAAATAGCACAAACAGCCACCCTATGCCTAGGAGCAATAACAACTTTATTTGCAGCTCTGTGTGCCCTGACACAAAACGACATTAAAAAAATTATCGCCTTCTCCACCTCAAGTCAGCTAGGACTAATAATAGTAACAATTGGCATCAACCAACCGCATCTGGCATTCCTACACATCTGCACCCATGCATTCTTCAAAGCCATACTATTCATATGCTCCGGGTCAATCATCCACAACCTAAATGATGAACAAGACATTCGAAAAATAGGAGGCCTATTCAAACTACTACCATTTACCACTACTTCTTTAACCATCGGAAACCTAGCACTAACAGGCATACCTTTTCTCACAGGATTCTACTCTAAAGACCTAATTATTGAAACCGCTAGCACATCGCACACAAATGCCTGAGCCCTCTTAATCACCTTAATTGCTACCTCGATAACAGCTGCCTACAGTACTCGAATCCTATTCTTTACACTTACCGGACAGCCACGCTTTAACCCCACTATCACAATCAACGAAAATAACCCCTTTCTAATAAACTCCATTAAACGTCTATTGCTCGGAAGCATTTTTGCTGGGTACCTAATTACCCACTATACCACACCCAACACCATACCACAGATAACCATACCACCATACCTTAAAACAACAGCCCTAACAATCACTATCCTAGGCTTGATACTAGCATTAGAACTAAACAACACTACACAGAACTTAAAACTCAAGTATTACTCTAACATATTTAAATTTTCAAACTTATTGGGTTACTACCCCACCACTGCCCACCGCTTAGTAACCAAAATAAATCTATATTCAAGTCAAAAATCAGCAACAATGCTATTAGATTCAATATGACTGGAGAAAATCTTACCTAAATCGATCTCTCGTTTTCAAGTAAAGTGCTCAATCACAGTCTCAAGTCAAAAGGGCCTAATCAAACTATACTTTCTATCTTTCATAATCACATTAATTGTTAGTCTAATCATACTTAATTTCCACGAGTAATCTCCATAATAACCAATACACCAATGAAAAGTGACCAGCCAGTTACAATAACAAACCAAGTCCCATAACTGTATAAAGCCGCAATACCCATGGCCTCCTCACTAAAAAACCCCGAGTCCCCTGTGTCATAAATAACTCAATCACCCGCCCCATTAAACTTGAGAATAACATCAACCTCAACCTCACCATTATTTAGAATATAGCAAGCGGTCAACAGCTCAGATAACAGACCCATAACAAACGTAACCAATACAGCTTTATTAGAAACCCAGACTTCAGGATACTGCTCAATGGCCATAGCCGTGGTATAACCAAAAACAACAAGCATACCCCCCAAATAAATTAAAAAAACTATCAAACCTAAAAAAGAACCCCCAAAACACAACACAATACCACAACCAATAGCCCCACCAACAATTAAAACAAGTCCACCATAAATAGGCGAAGGCTTCGAAGAAAACCCCACGAAGCTCATAACAAAAATAATACTTAAAATAAATACGACGTACACTGTCATTATTCCCACATGGACTTCAACCATGGCTAGTGACATGAAAAATCACCGTTGTATCTCAACTATAGAAATCTTAATGACCAACATCCGAAAAACCCACCCACTAACCAAAATAATCAACAACTCATTTATCGATCTACCTACCCCCTCAAACATTTCATCATGATGAAACTTCGGATCTCTGCTCGGAATTTGTCTTATTCTACAGATAGCAACAGGCCTATTCCTAGCCATACACTACACGCCAGACACCACTACAGCCTTCTCATCAATCACCCATATCTGCCGAGACGTAAATTACGGATGAATTATCCGATACATACACACTAACGGAGCCTCCATATTCTTCATTTGCCTGTTCCTACATGTAGGGCGAGGCATATATTACGGCTCCTACGCCTTCTCCGAAACATGAAATATTGGCATTATATTACTATTTATAGTGATAGCAACTGCATTTATAGGTTACGTATTACCATGAGGACAAATATCCTTTTGAGGAGCAACAGTAATCACAAACCTATTATCAGCCATTCCCTACATCGGAACTAACCTGGTAGAATGAATCTGAGGAGGATTCTCAGTTGACAAGGCGACACTGACACGCTTCTTTACCTTCCACTTCATCCTACCCTTTATCATCGCGTCGCTAGCAATAATTCACCTTTTATTCCTACATGAAACAGGATCAAATAACCCCTCTGGGATCCCACCTAACGCAGACAAAATCCCCTTCCACCCATACTATACAATCAAAGACACTCTAGGCGCTCTAGCAATAATCTTTATCCTAATAATACTCGTACTATTTACGCCCGACTTACTAGGAGACCCAGACAACTACACTCCAGCCAACCCGCTCAACACCCCTCCCCATATCAAGCCCGAATGATATTTCCTATTTGCATACGCAATCCTACGATCTATTCCAAACAAATTAGGAGGTGTCCTGGCTCTGGTATCCTCCATCCTAATCCTAGCTATCATCCCATTGCTACACACTTCAAAGCAACGAAGCATGATATTCCGACCTCTCAGCCAATGCCTATTCTGACTACTAACAGCTGATCTCCTAACACTAACGTGAATCGGAGGGCAACCAGTAGAACACCCTTTCATCACTATCGGCCAGTTGGCCTCAATCCTATACTTCACAATCCCCCTAATCCTCCTGCCAACAGCCGGTGCTATCGAAAACAACTTATTGAAATGAAGAACTTAGAAGGTCTTAGTAGTATATTAATTACCTTGGTCTTGTAAACCAAAAATGGAGAACAAACATCTCCCTAAGACTTCAAGGAAGAAGCAACAGCCCCACCATCAGCACCCAAAGCTAACATTCTAATTAAACTATTCCTTGAATTTTTCTTCCCAGCCCTATGTACGTCGTGCATTAGTGGTTTGCCCCATGCATATAAGCATGTACATGGTATGGTTGATTTTACATGAATGCAACTCACTTAGATCGCGAGCTTGATCACCAAGCCTCGAGAAACCATCAATCCTTGCGCGAAGTGTACCTCTTCTCGCTCCGGGCCCATAGAAACTTGGGGGTTTCTAGACTGAAACTATACCTGGCATCTGGTTCTTACTTCAGGGCCATGCCATCGCATACTCAATCCTACTGACCTAGCAAATAGGACATCTCGATGGACTAATGACTAATCAGCCCATGATCACACATAACTGTGGTGTCATGCATTTGGTATCTTTTTTATTTGGGGGGGGGAACTTGCTATGACTCAGCTATGGCCTATAAAAGGCCTCGTCGCAGCCAAATGTTATGTAGCTGGACTTATCACTATGGTTCATCCGCATCATACAACCATAAGGTGTATTTTAATTCATGGTCACAGGACATACACACACGTATGCACACACGCACACACGCACACGCACGCACACACGTACGCACACACGTACGCACACGTACGCACACACGCACACGTACACGTACACGCACGCACACGCACACACGCACGTACGCGTTGATAGACAACAGTTAGCTAAGACAAACCCCCCTTACCCCCCGTATCTCCAAAAACACACAAGCACTTATCATCGCTCTGCCAAACCCCAAAAACAGAGCTAAGTTACGTGTGGCACACACATTGAAGCTACGTACTCGAATATAACAACATGATCTATAATTTTTTACACAATTACCCCAACCCAAGCAGTCAACTCACGAGTCTATCTATAGATGCGAATATTAAACTCTATTACCCCTGTAGGCGTTCCACCAGCACAACTAAATTTAATATATTTTTTCCCCACCCCG